ATTTCCTATCTTTTCTTTCAACTCAGGAGAAATACGGTCAGGCGGCGCTAATTCGAATCCCTCGGGCAAAATAAGAACAGCACCCACATTTAACCCTCCCTTTTTCCCATTACCAAGAACTTGTTTCAGTTGCATATCATAAGGAATTCGAAGAACTGCTTCAAATACAGTATCGGGAAGCACAGCTTGGGGAACTTCAATATCCACGGGCTTATTAGCTAAATGGCAATTGGCACATACAATTCGTCCGGTTGCTTCTCGTGGGTTTTCATAACCCTGCTGCGCAAAAATGGGATATGCATTTGAAATAGATGTCCGAGTTATTACGTATATCATGATCGATACAGAAATCGATCGAATCATCTGTTCCTTTACCCAAGAAAAAGTATTTCTATTTTCCATATCCAATCGCAGATCCCAGAATTTCTACAATAAATTAGATAGGTAGCTAAGCTAATCTAGTTCCCTATACACGAGTCTGTTGTCATTCTACTGCAACAGTTGTACTGGAATGATGAATACCTTGAGCAGGTAGAAATAGAAAGAATTTTGCTAAAATGGAAAAGGGCTTTCTTTCTAAAGGAAGAAAGATGCTAATTTGATTAATATCAGGAAATCAAATGAGTTTATGCTTCACTAATTGAATGATAAATGACTACAAGCGAAGGAGATAGACGGTTTAAAGAAAAAAAGATCCAAAATTTAAAACATGTATCTAGAATCACTGGAAAACTACAAACAAAAATAGTGAAAATTAGCTCATTAGGAGCCCATCCAAGATCGTTGTAGACCCAACGAATTAGTAGTTCCCAACCGCGGGTGGAGTGAAATCCAACAAAAAAATCAGTAACTAAAAGAATCAAAAAAGCTTTTATTGAGTCATTTAAGTTATAGAAGAATTCCTGAACCCAAGAATTCAAAATGACAAGTTCCTCTTTACCCAGAAAAAAAGAACCACTTAGAATAGCCAAACAGATTATATTTGTCGAGAAATGCAAAATGATATGGAGATGATCCTCATTATCTATTTTGACCAATTGTATTATTTCCTTGTGTATTCCTATAGGAGGTTTTTGTACATGTGTCTTCGGTTTCTCTTTTATCATTTCGTCCAAGAGAAAAAGTTCTTCTAATTCTATGAATCTTTCTAGAACCTTTTTCTCTTGAATATCAGTTAAGAGAGTTTCAGATTGCCTGGTATTCCACCAATTCTTAATCCAAAGTTCCAGACATTTGTTAAAAGAGAAAGAGACTCCCCAGGGCAAAAGTACGATAAATACAAGATATAGGAAAGAAGGCAATGCTTTCTTTTTTTTCATTTTTGATCTGTAAATTGAGTTGTTAATGAATCTGCTTCATTCGCTGACTCTATTTCATTCGCTGACTCTATATGATATTTCTTTTTATTTGAAGCAAAAATTCTATAACAAGGTTTGAGACCTTGTATCTATTCCTCTTTTTTGTATACTAGTGGAATTTCATTGCATTGGGTTCTTTCTTAGATCTAGATGGAGTGGAATAGAGAAATAGAATAAAAAAAAAAGCCCTTTCGGATGAAAATGGAAGAATATTATACCATATATCTCACTTGGACAAAACAAATTAGAAGCAATTTTCTCTTATCCTCGTTTGTTCCTTTCTTTAGATAAATACTCAAAAATCCCCTTACAATAACGAATCCAATTCATTCAATTCATTTCAAAAAAATTAAATCGGTATTCAAAATACTTCAATTGGTACGCGCAAGAAATAGGCCAATTCGGCAGCTTTTTGTTCAATTTCTCGTGGAGTAAAAAACTTCTCATCAGTACGAGTCAAGGGAATGACCCCCTGGCCCCGGATTTCCATATAAAGGATACGACGAGGATAAAGACCCTCTTTAACCTGAATTCTAATTGATTGGATATCCCGCATAAGGAATCGAAGGAAGACGCGACGTTTTATTCCAGGGAATCCCCAACGAAAAATGCACACTATTCCCTCTTTTCTATCGAATCGGTCATAACCACTGCCTACATTCCACAAAATAGTGCACCACAAGTAGGAGCTAATGAATAGGCCCGCGATTCCGTAGAAAGACATCACGACCCCCTGTGGAAAAAAAAGAATTTGTTGAGATGGAAGTACAGATATCATATTCTTACCAAGATAACTGGAAGCCCCAACCGATAAAAATCCTAGTGAACCTAGAAAAAGAATACAGGCCCAGAAAAAATTACCTCTTTTTCGAGAACCTTTTAGAAGTTCTATCCATATGTGTTCTGATCGCCAATTCATATTAGATATACTAAATCCAGCAGCGGTCGATTGAAATTGAGAGAATAAGCTAAATAATTTTGACTTTACTTTTTTTGATTCTGAAATCGCCTTCAGTAACTAGTACTCCTGTGAAATAATTGGTTAGATACATTGACTTTCTATTCAAAAAATATCTGTTGATCCACTTAAAATAAAACTCGCTATACCCGGCTCCGCATATGCATGCATTTATGCTCGTAGCCTATATCCGCATCCATAGCCGTTTTTCATTTTTCATTTGTGTGTAGAAAGAGCCACATACCCTACCATATTATATTACTTACACTAAAAAATATCTGTATTATGATCCTGCGTGGAAATACATTGAGAAAATTCGGCCCCATTGGTTCTAGACAATCTTATTTTTCTGCACATAAAGAAATAAAGAAGCCATTGCAATTGCCGGAAATACTAAGCCTACTAAAGGCACGAAAATAGAAGGTAAGTTAAAATCCGTCATAGAATAGGTGTCTCAATTCAAATTTACTATTTCTATCTATTCGAAAAATATCTTAAGATTCTTATAATATAATTAAGTATATCTATTATAAGGAATATTGACTATTGTATTTTTTAGTTTGCAAAATAAAGATTTTTTATAGAATACTATAGAATACTAAAGTATTCTATAAAAAAAAATGAATGGAATGGATAATAAGAAAATTGCAAAAAAGGAGATTAAAAAGATTTGATTTTTCTTTTCCCGTCCTCATGACCTTTCTATCCTTCTAATCGAACTTGAAATTGGATTCAAAAGAAAGCGATTGTGAAAATGAAATACCTCTTTCAGAATACCCTTTAAAATTTGAAAAGGTCTCAGTACGACTTTTAGTCGAATGCGCCCATTTCGAATCCTAAATCAGTTTCGTCTACCTACTTCCACATGCAATACTTCTTCAACCACTCTCGGACCCCCACAAACGCAAGATGCGCGTCAGGTTTTGAAATAAGGATATCCCCCAACCCCAGTATACCGAAACTCGCTCTTATCCTATCCCACCGGTTGTAAGGATTCATACATAGGGCTTTTTAGTTGATTGATAGTGCCGTAAAGTTGAAGCTTTTTTAGACTTTTTTATTAAGCTGTAATTTCCTTCCTGCATACGTGCTCCTCTATCCTCTAGAAGCTCATACAATAATGCGCGGTAAAGGCGGAAAAATAGCATACTCAATCAAAATCAAAGGGCAAATTCTCTTACCTACTACAGATCTCATACTACCCCCTTAGACTTTTTAAGGCGATATACCACCCAAAGGGTATGAAAATGCCGGGTGGAGTTAGCTTTTCGACGAAAACCCGTCCCGTGCAGCGAAGTCCTGTTAGTAAGACCCCGCGCAAGACACAAGAATGGATTATAGAAGAATATTATTCCGAATACTCCTCCGGACGCGTATAGTAGCATTGCGATTCCTAATCTTTTTTCATTGATTCTTTCCCAATAAATAAAGATTTTTTCTGTAAATACTGCGTATTTGATTCCATTATCATATGATAATACTATATTTGTATTTATTTATTGTATTATACCTTTATATATTCTAAATATATAGAATAGAGGAATCTCGATTTGTCAAGTCTCATGATCGTATCAAGATCTATTTTTATTCGGCTCAATCTTAAAAAAAAGATTGAGCCGAGTTTAATTGCAATCAATTAGAAGAATAAAGAAGAATTACTGCATTTCGTAACTGCTTTTTTCTCTTTCTATTTCGCTTCTTTTTTATTTAGACCTTCTTTATATCTAGTTTTATCTACTTATCTAGTTTATCTACCGGCTCGAACTCGAATTTGATCGCCTTCCATATTTCACAAGCTGCGGCTAGTTCAGGACTCCATTTGCTAGCTGCTCGGATAATTTCATTACCTTCACGAGCAAGATCGCGCCCTTCGTTACGAGCTTGTACACAAGCTTCTAAAGCCACCCGATTAGCTACTGCACCAGGTGCATTTCCCCAAGGATGTCCTAAAGTTCCTCCACCAAATTGTAATACGGAATCATCTCCAAAGATTTCGGTCAGAGCTGGCATATGCCAAACATGAATACCCCCTGAAGCCACCGGTATAACACCTGGCATAGATACCCAGTCCTGAGTGAAAAAGACACCGCGAGCACGATCTTTTTCAATAAAATCATCGCGCAATAAATCAACAAAACCTAAAGTCATTTCGCGTTCCCCTTCTAACTTACCTACTACTGTACCGGCGTGGACATGATCTCCCCCAGACATACGCAATGCTTTAGCTAATACACGAAAATGCATACCATGATTTTTCTGTCTATCAATAACTGCATGCATTGCCCGGTGAATGTGAAGAAGTAGGCCATTGTCGCGGCAATAATGAGCCAAAGTAGTATTTGCGGTGAATCCCCCAGTTAAGTAGTCATGCATTACAATAGGAACCCCTAATTCCCTCGCAAATATAGCTCTCTTCATCATTTCTTCGACTGTACCTGCAGTCGCATTCAAGTAATGCCCCTTGATTTCACCGGTTTCGGCCTGTGATTTATAAATTGCTTCGGCACAAAAGACAAAACGGTCCCTCCAGCGCATAAATGGTTGTGAGTTTACGTTTTCATCATCTTTGGTAAAATCAAGTCCACCGCGTAGACACTCATAACACGCTCTACCGTAATTTTTTGCGGATAATCCCAATTTTGGTTTAATAGTACATCCCAAAAAAGGACGGCCGTACTTGTTCAACTTATCCCTTTCAACTTGGATACCATGAGGCGGACCTTGGAAAGTTTTTGAATAAGTAGTGGGAATTCGCAGATCCTCCAGACGTAGAGCGCGTAGGGCTTTGAAACCAAATACGTTACCCACAATGGAAGTAAACATGTTAGTAACAGAACCCTCTTCAAATAGGTCTAATGGATAAGCTACATAAGCGATATATTGATTTTCCTCCCCAACAACGGGCTCAATGTGATAGCATCGCCCTTTGTAACGATCAAGACTGGTAAGTCCATCAGTCCAAACAGTTGTCCATGTACCAGTAGAAGATTCGGCAGCTACTGCAGCCCCTGCTTCTTCGGGCGGAACCCCGGGCTGAGGAGTTACTCGGAATGCTGCCAAGATATCAGTATCCTTGGTTTCATACTCCGGGGTGTAATAAGTCAATTTATAATCCTTAACACCAGCTTTAAATCCAACACTTGCTTTAGTTTCTGTTTGTGGTGACATAAGTCCCTCCCTACAACTCATGAATTAAGAATTCTCACAACGACAGGGTCTACTCGATATGGATTAGGCGTAAATGAAACCTTTGCAAAAATCTTTTAAAACAAAAAGGGTATTCAATTAATATCAACTCATTAAAGAAAATGGAGGGCATGCTTAAGTTAATGAATATGTTTCATTCATATATAAGGCGTACACCCTGTGTATGTTCTATCCTATAGGAATTCTACTATAGGAATTCGATAGGAATTGAGTTGTTGTTATGGTAAGTTAACATGGTTCGTTATTAAACCATGGATTTGATTCACCAAATCCATCATTATTGTATACTCTTTGATAGATATAGCGCAACCCAAATCAATCCCTAATCCTTATTTTACAAGTTCTTAATAGGCCCCTTTCTTATTTTGAATGTAAATACCTAAATACTAAGAAAATTCTCTGTTGACAGCAATCTATGCTTCACAGTAGTATATATTTTGTATATCGAAGTCCTAGATAGGAAAGTAGAGTAGGGACAGATCCTCCACAAAAGGCGAAATGTATATGAAAAAAAAGATTGATTGAACTTTCCAACGGACTCATTCCATGAGTAAACGATTGAATGGGATTCGCTTGGGCAACGAAATCAAGTCCTCGTCCCCCTTTCTCTCTTATTGAATTAACTAATTCATTTCCTTTTGACTTTTGGATTTTTGGCTATTTTTTTGGATTTGATTTGGCATTATTCAACAAGAAAAAATTCGACAAATTCCTTTTTTTTTTGAAAATTATGTGATAATTATGAGAACCAATCCTACTACTTCTCGTCCCGGGGTTTCCACAATTGAAGAAAAAAGCACAGGGCGTATCGATCAAATTATTGGACCCGTGCTGGATATCACTTTTCCCCCGGGCAAGTTACCTTATATTTATAACGCTTTGGTAGTCAAGAGTAGAGACACTGCCGGTAAGGAAATTAATGTGACTTGTGAGGTACAACAATTATTAGGAAATAATCGAGTTAGAGCTGTAGCTATGAGTGCTACAGACGGGTTGATGAGAGGATTGGAAGTGATTGACACGGGAGCTCCTCTCAGTGTTCCAGTCGGTGGAGCTACTCTCGGACGAATTTTCAACGTTCTTGGGGAACCTATTGACAATTTGGGTCCTGTAGATATTAATGCAACATTCCCTATTCATAGATCTGCGCCTGCCTTTATCGAGCTAGATACGAAATTATCCATCTTTGAAACAGGTATTAAGGTGGTCGATCTTTTAGCTCCTTATCGACGTGGAGGAAAAATAGGATTATTTGGGGGGGCTGGAGTAGGTAAAACAGTACTCATCATGGAATTAATCAACAACATTGCTAAAGCTCATGGAGGCGTATCCGTATTTGGCGGAGTAGGGGAACGGACTCGTGAAGGAAATGATCTTTATATGGAAATGAAGGAATCCGGAGTAATTAATGAAAAAAATTTTGAGGAATCAAAGGTAGCTCTAGTCTATGGTCAAATGAATGAACCGCCGGGAGCTCGTATGAGAGTTGGTTTAACTGCCCTAACTATGGCAGAATATTTCCGAGATGTTAATAAGCAAGACGTGCTTCTATTCATCGATAATATCTTTCGTTTTGTTCAAGCAGGATCGGAGGTATCCGCCTTATTAGGGAGAATGCCCTCCGCAGTGGGTTATCAACCTACTCTTAGTACAGAAATGGGTTCTTTGCAAGAAAGAATTGCTTCTACAAAAAAGGGATCCATAACTTCGATCCAAGCAGTTTATGTACCTGCGGACGATTTGACCGACCCTGCTCCTGCCACAACATTTGCACATTTGGATGCTACTACCGTACTTTCCAGAGGATTAGCTTCCAAGGGTATTTATCCAGCAGTAGATCCTTTAGATTCAACCTCAACTATGTTACAGCCTCGGATCGTTGGCAACGAACATTATGAAACTGCGCAAAGAGTTAAGGAAACTTTACAACGTTACAAAGAACTTCAGGACATTATCGCAATTCTTGGGTTGGATGAATTATCAGAGGAGGATCGTTTAACTGTAGCAAGAGCACGAAAAATTGAACGTTTCTTATCACAACCGTTCTTTGTGGCAGAAGTTTTTACCGGTTCTGCAGGAAAGTATGTTGGTCTTGCAGAAACAATTAGGGGATTTCAACTAATCCTTTCCGGAGAATTAGACGGCCTACCCGAACAAGCTTTTTATTTGGTGGGTAACATCGATGAAGCTAGCACGAAAGCTATAAACTTAGAAGAGGAGAACAAATTGAAGAAATGAAATTAAATCTTTATGTACTAACTCCTAAGCGAATTATTTGGGATTGTGAAGTGAAAGAAATCATTTTATCTACTAATAGTGGCCAAATTGGCGTATTACCAAACCACGCCCCCATTAACACAGCTGTAGATATGGGTCCTTTGAGAATACGCCTCCTCAACGACCAATGGTTAACGGCGGTTCTGTGGAGCGGTTTTGCGAGAATAGTTAATAATGAGATCATCATTTTAGGAAATGATGCGGAACTGGGTAGTGACATTGATCCGGAAGAAGCTCAACAGGCACTTGAAATAGCCGAAGCTAACTTGAGTAGAGCTGAGGGTACGAAAGAGTTGGTTGAAGCGAAGCTAGCTCTCAGACGAGCTAGGATACGAGTCGAGGCTATCAATTGGATTCCCCCATCCAATTGAATACAATCCAATGGTTTAGTTGATACAAAGAAAAAGGGAAGAGGGGTAGAAAAAGTTATTAGATAGCGAAGCGAAGTAAGTCCAATGCTATCTAGTAATTTTTCTACCTACCTACCTACTATTGGATTTGAACCAATGACTCCCGCCGTATGAAAGCAATACTCTAACCACTGAGTTAAGTAGGCAATTTATCACCACAAAGGAAGACCCATTACTTCGATCGATTATAGATCGAATCCTTTTTATAAGCAATACTGCTCCGTTATTGGTATGTTATATGTTATTGGTATGTTATATAGTAAACAGATCAAAGAGATATCCTCTGGCATTAGAGAATATTCATCTTGACAAGAAATTATCTATATGTTAAGATATCTCTGACAAGGGCTATAGCTCAGTTCGGTAGAGCAACTCGCTTACACGTGCGCCAATGCTTTTCAAGGGAGCTTATTATGCAATGAACATAATTGATCTTATTGCAAAATCAATGTCTTACTTCATGGATTCGAGAGAATAGGAGAACAGTAGCCTGACAAACAGTCGGTTCAGTCCGATTCAGGTGCCAATTCAGGTGCCTAATCAAATAGAACCCTTATTGATTTGCTAGTTGATAAGGTAAATATCCAGCCCACTAAATGCTAGGCGTAATGAGGATAAGGGCCTCCAAAAAACTTCTTTTCGTTCTATGAACTTTAGGGTGTATGAAGTCTCATAGTCAACTCTTGCAGCGGAACGATAGAGACTCCATTTCACTTAGGTTGATTTAATTTAGGCCGGAGGCAGACCTAAGTCAAGGTAATCCTCCTTTGAAACACTTTGGTATTGCTCCTAGATAGATCATAATACAAATAATCAATCAGAGCACAGGGAGCCATCTCATTATCTTTCCGTAAAGAAAAACTATGGTGGACTAACTGATCTTTACATCAGTTGATGAAAGAGCCCAATGCAAAAAAATGCATGTTGGGTCTTTGAAACAGTTCGAATCATTTCGATAATAATCCGTTTGATCTGTTTTACCGAGAAGGTCTACGGTTCGAATCCGTATAGCCCTAATATGTCCTTTTTTTAGATTTTAGGATAGAGATCCTATGTTTCCTTTAGTATAGTTTTCATTTCCTCATTAGTACTTGTTTATAGACTGGACGGTCGCTTGCGCCATAGAATAGAGATAAAAGCATTACCACAGGCTCATTCATCGAAAATCTTAGAGACAGGAAAAGAAAAACGAATTTCTATCAAATCAATAGAAGGAAGGATCCCTTACCTGATTTGAATTCCATCCTCCTTCAAATAGGATATGCTCTAAGTCCCTAGATTTCCCTATAATAACTGCAATGATTTTCTCCATCTTGCGAATTCCTACTTTGTTTGAAGTATATTACTTTGCTTATATATACATTATCTAAATCGATCTACTTTAAATAAAATCCAAAAATAAAGAAAGAGTAAATAAGAAAACAGAATATTCTGTCTCATAGTTCTGAAATAGAGTTCTTTATTTTTATAGTATTACTCCTCATTAGGCTGCATACATTAGTCATCCTATCTTAATTAGGTTCTAATTTCTAATTAGAAATAGAATGGAAATCAAAAAGAAAGGGAGTCGGGATTCCATTGGATGAATCTTTAAAGAAGACAGGGCACAGAGGAAACAAAGGCTAAACTAAGTGCTTTGGTTTGAGCAAAACGGATTCTTGTTTCACCGAGGAAAAGAGAGAAGTTCTGGATAAATTGACAACGCTGACTTGAATTGACTAATTCAGTTCCGCCTATTCCACATTAATGGGAGTACATTTATGTTTCTGCTTCACGAATATGATATTTTT